TAAATCTTAGAAAAATTATTCATTTTTAAATTTGCAGTTTAAAATTAAATTAAGATTTATTCGCCTGAATAGTATTACATCTATTTTAAATAAGGGGCGACGTCCGTCTATCACATTTACTGGACCGCCTAGATGTAACAAAGGGTCATACTAAGTCTAACACACATCTAATACATAATAAATTCGGAGAAAAAAAAAGATGATGGCATTTAGCTCAAAATCAGTACCTATTTAAATAAGGGGAAATTTCCCAGTAAAATTTAGCATACTTTCCTTTTATATGTCCAGATAACCGATAGACATGAGTTGCGCAAAAAAATAAATTCGGAGAAAAAAAAAGATGATGGCATTTAGCTCAAAATCAGTACCTATTTAAATAAGGGGAAATTTCCCAGTAAAATTTAGCATACTTTCCTTTTATATGTCCAGATAACCGATAGACATGAGTTGCGCAAAAAAAAAATTTTTTTCAATTTGGCAGAATAGTGTGATAAATTTAGAATTTATTTATGATAAATAAATTATCAATTGAAAGATTTATAGAGTATAACTCTTTTTTGTATTTTCAAAATACATTACTTGTATAGTTAATAAATCTAAATTAAAGGAAAAATAATAAATATTATAAAATATAAAGAAGTTAAAATTTTTCTTATTATATCATAAGGATATTCAATAGGTATAGCTCCCAAATAAGTTAATAATATAAAAATATTAATTAAAAATCAAAAATTTAATTTTTTTAAATTATTAAAATAAAATGAAGATAATTTATTTTTTATTATAAAAGGTAAAAAAATAATAATTAAAATTGAAAGAATTAAAGCAATTACTCCACCTAATTTATTAGGAATTGAACGTAAAATTGCATATGCAAATAAAAAATATCATTCAGGTTGAATATGAGGTGGAGTAATCATTGGATTAGCTATATTGAAATTTTCTGCATCTATTAATTTATATGGAAATAATATAATTAAAAATAAAAATGGAATTATAAAAATTATTACACCTAAAAGATCTTTAATTGTAAAATAAGGATGAAAAGGAATTTTATCGATATTTAAAATTGTTCCAATTGGATTTGATGATCCTTTTTCATGAATTAATATAATATGAATTATTGATATTATTATTAAAATAAAAGGAAGAATAAAATGAAGTGAAAAAAATCGAATTAAAGTATTATTATCTACTGAAAATCCACCTCAGACTCAATGAATAATTGATTGGCCTAAGTAAGGAATAGCAGAAATTAAATTTGTAATTACAGTTGCTCCTCAAAAAGATATTTGACCTCAAGGCAAAATATAGCCAAGAAATGCAGTTGCTATTAAAATAAAAATAATAATTGTTCCTGAAATTCATACTTTATAAAAGAAAAAAGATGAGTAGTAAATTCCTCGACCAATATGGATATAAATAAAAATAAAAAATAATGACGCTCCATTCGCATGAATGGAGCGAATTAATCAACCAAAATTTACATCTCGTTGAATATGAGAAATTATAGAAAATGCTGTTGAAATATCTCTTGAAAATCTTATTGCTAAAAAAAAACCAGATATAATTTGTATAATTAAACATATTCCTAAAAGAGATCCAAAGTTTCATATATAAGAAATATTAGATGGAGTAGGGAGATTAATTAATGGATTAATTAATTTTAACATAAGTTTAATTTATTAAAATCTTTTAAGAGGAGATGAAATTCAATTTAATAATTTTATTGTAATTATTAAAGTAAGTAATAAATAAATTATTATAATAATTAATATATTAATAAATGGAAAAGAGTAAATTTTAATTAATTCTTGATTTTGAAATTTATTAAAAATATAATTAAAATTTATAATTGTAGTTCTTATAATTAATATTAATATTATTTTGAAATTAAAATTAATTTTTTTATTAGGGCATAATCTTACTATATATATAAAAATAATAAGTATTCCTCCTAAAATTAATAAAATTAAAATTAATGGAAATAATGAATTGCAAGAATTTTGGTAAAAAATTATTGACATTAAAATTGTTAAAATAATTACTGAAATTAGTATTATTATAGGATGTCTTATTGAAATTAATAGTAATGATAAAAATATAATAATTTTAATATTAAACAGAAAATAATATATAATTTGTATATAAATTTTGGAGATTTAAAGAGAGTTATTTCTTTTCTGAATAATGTTTAAAGGAGTTTCCAAATTTGATTTACAAAATCAATATTTTTGATTTAAATTATTTAAACTTATGATAATATTAACTTTATTATTATATATAATTGGAGTAATTTCGTTGATTTTTAATCGTTTTCATTTAATAATAATTTTATTAAGAATTGAGTATATATATATAGCAATAATAATTTTATTATTATTTTATTTTAGACTTAATAATATAGTAAATATTTTTATTTTTTTAACTAGAATTGTTTGTGAGGCTTCTTTAGGTTTAGGATTATTAGTTATATTTAATTATTATTATGGAAATGAGATAATAAATTCATTTAATTTAATTAAATGTTAATACCAATTTTTAGTAGATTTTTAATTTTATGTATTTCTTCATTTATTCAATCTTTTGAAATTATATTAATAATTTTAATTATGATAATAATTTTTTTTATACAAATTATTAATATACAAGAAGTATATATAATAAGGCAAATTAGAATAGATTTAATAAGAGTATTGTTAATTATTTTAACAATTTGAATTACTTTTTTAATATTTTTAGCAAGAAATTCTAATAAAATTTATATAAGAAAAAGTTTTTTATTTTATGTAAATTTAATAATATTTTTATTAATTATTTGTTTTTCAGTTACAAATTTATTGGCATTTTATTTTTTTTTTGAATCGGTATTATTTCCTATTATTATAATAATTTTTGGCTGAGGTAATCAACCAGAACGTTTACAAGCTGGATTTTATATATTAATATATACTATTTTTGGTTCATTTCCTATATTTGTTATAATTATTATATATATAAATAATATATTTTGTTTAAGATATAATTATATAGAATGATTAAGGAGAGTCTTAGGAAATTTATTTATTTTTCTTATATTAGGTTTTTTTGTAAAAATTCCTATATTTTTTTTTCATTTATGACTTCCTAAAGCTCATGTAGAAGCTCCAATTTCTGGTTCAATAATTTTAGCGGGAATTTTATTGAAATTAGGAATTTATGGAATTTATCGATTTAAAATAATAATAATTAATTCTATTATTATATATTCAGAATTATTAATTTCTGCATCAATTTGAGGAAGTGTAATTATTAGAATTAATTGCTTATTTCAAATTGATATTAAGTCATTAATTGCTTATTCTTCAGTATGTCATATAGGAATTGTTTTTAGAGGAATACTTAGATTTTCAATATACAGATCTATAGGTGCTCTTCTTTTAATAATTGGTCATGGGCTTTGTAGTTCAGGATTATTTTGTTTAGCAAATTTAATTTATGAACGTACTTTTACACGAAGAATAGTATTATTTAAAGGATTAAAATCAGTTTTTCCTGTTTTATCTTTATGATGATTTTTATTTAGAATTTTAAATATATCTGCTCCAATAACAATAAATTTATTTGGTGAATTTTTTTTAAGATTGAGAATTTTAAAAATAAGAATTTTTTTCTTTATACCAATTATATTAGTAATTTTTTTAAGAGCTTGTTATTCAATTTTTATATATAGTTATATTAATCATGGTCAAGGATGGTTAATATGATCTATAAATCAAATTTACATACGAGAATACAATTTATTATTTTTACATTTCTTTCCTAGAATTTTATGAATTTTTAAAATTTCATTTTTTTGTAAATGAATTTAAATTAATGTTTAATTAGTTTATAAATATAAAAATTATAAATTGTGGATTTATAGAAGATTTTTGAAATCATTAAACAATTTTTATTTATTGAAGTATATTATTAATTATAATAAGATTAATGTTTATAATATTTTTTATATTATTTTTTAAAGAAGAAAATTTATTAATTTTAGAATATTTATTGATTTCTATTCAAAACATAGATATTAAATTATATTTTTTATTTGATTGAATAAGAACAATATTTACAAGAATTGTTTTAATAATTTCAGGAATAGTAATTTTATACAGTCATAGTTATATAAGAAATGATAATAATAAAAATTCATTTTGTTTAATTGTGTTAATATTTGTGCTTTCAATAATTTTTTTAATCTTAATGCCTAATATATTAATACTTATTTTAGGATGAGATGGCTTAGGACTTGTATCATATTGTTTAGTAATTCATTATCAAAGAATTAATTCATATAATTCTGGTATAATTACAATTATTAGAAATCGAGTAGGGGATGTAATAATTATTCTTAGTTTAATTTTTTTTGTAAGATTTGGAAGTTTTGATTTAATATCTTTAAATAAAATTGAACTAATTTGTGGAATTTTAATTTTAATTGCGGGCCTGACAAAAAGAGCTCAAATTCCATTTTCTGCTTGATTACCAGCAGCTATAGCTGCCCCTACTCCAGTTTCTTCTTTAGTTCATTCTTCGACTTTAGTTACTGCTGGAGTTTATTTATTATTACGATTTAATTTTTTATTTAAGTTGGATTATTTTTCTATAATTTTAATTAAAATTTCATTAATAACTATAATAATATCAGGAATTAATGCTTTTTTTGAAAATGATTTCAAAAAAATTATTGCTTTTTCTACATTAAGCCAATTATCTTTAATAATAATTTCAATTTCAATAGGGATAATAAATTTAGCATTTTTTCATTTAATTATACATGCTATTTTTAAGTCAATATTATTTTTATGCGCAGGATTAGTAATTCATTCTTTTAATGGATTTCAAGATATTCGTATACTTGGTAATTTTTTTAATGTTAGTCCTTTTGTATCAAGATGTATATTTATTTCAATTTTGTCATTAATAGGTTTTCCTTTTATTGGAGGATTTTATTCAAAAGATTTAATTGTAGAATTTTTTTTATTTAAATGAAATAATTTAATTTTATTTTTTATATTTTATATAGGAATTTTATTTACTTTTCTTTATTGTAGTCGAATAATTTATATACTTTTATTAAAAAGAACAATAAATTTATGCATAAGAAAATTTAATTTTGATATTTTTATAACATTTTCTATTATAATTTTATGTGTAATAATAATTATTTCAGGAAGTTTATTAAATTGAATAATTAATTCAAATTTTAATTTAATTTTTATTACAGTTATTTCTAAAAATTTTACTATTATTTTTATAATTTTTTCAATTTCTTTTTATTTTTTGCTGAAAAGAATAATAAAAATTAAATATAATTTAGATTTTTTTTTTAAAATTTGATATTTATCTTCATTAACAAGATATACTTTATTAATTAATTCAAAATTTATAATAAAAATAAGAATAAGAGATTGAACTTGAATAGAATTAATAGGACCATCAATAATTAATAATAATTTTATAGATTTATTTAAATTTAATTATTGAATTGAAAAAAGAAATTTAAATAAAATTTTATTAATTTTGTTAATTTTTATATTAATAATTTTAATTTAAAAAAGTTATTAAAGTTAATCTTTATAGTTTAAAAAAAACATTACACTGAAAATGTAAAAATATTATTTTAAAGATAATATTATAACTTTTAGTGTAAAAGCACAAAAAATTTTGATTTTTTTAGAAATAAGTAATATTATTAAAGTTATAATTAGTAAAAGTAATTATTTACATTATTTATCCTATCAAGATAATCCTTTAAAATTCAGGCATTTTACTATGCCTGAATAGTATTACATCTATTTTAAATAAGGGGCGACGTCCGTCTATCACATTTACTGGACCGCCTAGATGTAACAAAGGGTCATACTAAGTCTAACACACATCTAATACATAATAAATTCGGAGAAAAAAAAAGATGATGGCATTTAGCTCAAAATCAGTACCTATTTAAATAAGGGGAAATTTCCCAGTAAAATTTAGCATACTTTCCTTTTATATGTCCAGATAACCGATAGACATGAGTTGCGCAAAAAATTCTTTTTTTTGCGCAAAAAAAAGAAAATTAACGAGTTTTTTTCACTAATTAGATTTGGTTTTATAATAATAATTTGTAAATTTTTTATGGCATTTATAAAAAAAAATTTATATATATCAGAAAATAAAATTTAATTAATAATTTCAAAATTATTGAAATTTACAAAAAAACTTAGCTAATTTTGTGCCAGCAGCAGCGGTTAGACAAAAAAGTAATTTTTTTTATTAATTATTTTTAATATTTAAAAAAATTATTTTTTTAATTAAAAAAGGTGAAATTTTTTAATTATACATATATATAAATATATAAAAAAAATTCGTATATAAACTAGGATTAGATACCCTATTATTAACGAGCTTTATATTGTTAGTATATAATATTTATGAAAACAAAAAATTATGGCGGTACTTTAAGCTTTTCAGAGGAATTTGCTCTTTAATGGATAAAACACCTAAATTTTACTAAAATTTGTTAAGTTCAGTTTGTATACCACTATAAAAATAATATTTAATTATTATTATTAAAAATTTCAATTTTGAAAAATAAATTAAGTCATGGTGCAACAAAAATTTTAGGATGAAGTGAATTACATTTTTTTTTAATTAAAATTATTAATGAATATTAATATAAATTTAGGATTTGAAAGTAAAAATATAATAAAATGGTATTTTGAATTAAGTTCTAAAGTATGTACATATCGCCCGTCGCTCTTTTTTAAAGATAAGTCGTAACAAAGTTAAAATACTGGAAAGTGTTTTAAAAAATGAAATCAATTATGATGTTTCATTTACAATGAAAATTTTGTATTAATTTACCATTTTTTTAAATTTAATAAATTTCAATTTTATTTAAAAATTTAAATAAAAATTATGTAATTATATAAAAATATATTGATAAACTGAAAAGGAAAATTTTATTAAATTTAAAAAAGTAATTATATTAAACCTTTGGCATTAGGGATTTTTAAAAAAAAAATAAATTTTTATTTTTCTCGAAATAAATAGATCTAATTTTAATAAATTTAATTTGTTTAAAAAAATTAATAAATTTTTAATTAGAAGTGAAATTCTTATCAAAATTTAAGATAGCTAGTTTTAAAAAAAAATTTAAAATTTTTCTGTTATATCTATATAATATATATAATAACAGGTTATTTCTTTTGGGATAAGCTAAAAGAATTTTTAATAAAAAAAATATTTTTTATTTAAAAAGGAATAAAATTTTCCTTTTTATTTTTATAAATAATTATATTTCATATTATTAATTTTAATTTTTTAAAATTCAAATAAATTAATTTTAATTTATTTCAAAAATGAAAATATTAGTATAAGTTTATATAATAATTTTTATTTAAAAATTAATTTATTTTTAAAATAAAATTAAAGAATTCGGCAAATTATTTTTTTGACTGTTTAATAAAAACATTTCATTTAGATATAAAATTAAATGAAAATCCTGCTCAATGAATTATTAAATTGCTGTAGTATTTTGACTATACAAAGGTATTGAAATAAGATTTTAATTGAATGCTAAGAGAATGGATTAACAAAAAAATTCTTTTTTAATTTTAAAAATAAAAATTAATTTTTTTTGTGAAGAAGCAAAAATAAAAATTAAGGACAAGAAGACCCTAAGAATTTTTAGTCTAAAATTTTAGATCTAAAATTTTAGACTTTAATTGGGGCGATTAATAAAAATTTTGAACTTTATTTTTAAAAATAAAATGAACCGTTATTAGCGGTAATTTGAAAAAAATACTCTAGGGATAACAGCGTAATAATTTTTGATAGTTCTTATAGACAAAATAGTTTGCGACCTCGATGTTGGATTAGGATTCTTATTTAATGAAGAAGTTAAATAAAGAAGTTTGTTCAACTTTTAAAATCCTACATGATCTGAGTTTAGACCGATGTGAATCAGGTTAGTTTCTATCTTAATTTAATAATATATTTTATAAGTTAGTACGAAAGGAATTCTTATATAAAAATATTTTTATAATGCTCAGCAGTTTTTGCATCAATTTTTGGAATTATTAAAGTGGCAGAATAAATGTAAGGAATTTAAGCTTCCTTTATGAAATAAAGTTTCCTTTAATAATTTTAAGATTAATTATATATTTAATTCTTTTAATAATAGCTTTATTAAGAATTGCATTTTTTACATTAATAGAACGAAAAATTATAGGATATTGTCAAATTCGAAAAGGACCAAATAAAACAGGAATTATAGGAATTTTTCAACCTTTTAGTGATGCTATAAAATTATTTTCTAAAGAAATAAATATAATATTTTATTTAAATTTATTTTTACATTTAATATCTCCTATTTTAAGAATTTCAATAATATTAATATTATGAATAATTTTTTATTATAAAAGTAATATAATAAATTTAAATTTATCATTAATTTTTTTTTTATGTATCTCTAGATTAAGAAGTTACTCAATTCTTATTGGAGGTTGATCTTCTAATTCAAAATATTCTTTAATTGGAGCATATCGAGGATTCGCTCAAATTATTTCATATGAAGTATGTATAGCTATATTATTAATTAGTTTAGCTTTAATTTCTGAAGGGTTTTCAATTAAAAATTTCATTTTAATTCAAGAAAATTTAAGAATTTTTTTTAGAATAATATTAATTATATTAATTTGATTAACAATTATGTTAGCTGAAACTAATCGTACTCCCTTCGATTTAACTGAGGGAGAATCAGAATTAGTATCAGGATTTAATATTGAATACGGTTCATGATTATTTGCTATAATTTTTATAGCTGAATATGGAATAATTATTTTAGTAAGAATAATAACAAATTATTTATTTTTTGGATTTTTAAATTTTAATAATTTTTTTACTTTAACTCTAATAATATTATTTGTTTTAATTCGATGTACTTACGTACGTTTTCGATATGATAAATTAATGATAATAGCCTGAAAAACTATTCTTCCATTAACTATTCTATTTTTTTTTGTAATAATATTTATATTTTTTTGTTTTTCTTACAGTTTTTGCATCAATTTTTGGAATTTAAATCCAAAAAAGAATTCTAACAATGAAAATGTTAAGTGTTTAAAATTACACTATTTAAATTTTATTTAAATATTAAAAGATTAAAATGAAATAATCATTAACAATAGGTTAGAAGCCTAATTTTTTATTTAATCTTAATAGGATAAGATTTAATCAATTTATTCATTAACAGTGAATAGCCTCAATTTTTGGCTTCTATTAAAAAATAGAAATTTTTTTCTAAATTCAGGCCGAAACTGAATGCAAATTTATCGCTTTATTTTAAAAATAGAAAAGGAGAATTTCAATTTCTAAATGCAAATTAGACTTTATTTAATTTTAAATACTTTTCTAATTTAATTATTTTATTCAATCAATTATTCCATTTTTTCATTCAAAAAACAAACCAAATATAATAATTAAATTAATTATTATAAATGATAATATTAAAGAAAAGCTTTTATTAAATAATAAAATAGGATAAGGTATAATAATAATAATTTCAACATCAAAAATTAAAAAAATAATTGCAATAAAAAAAAATTTTAAAGAAAATGGAACTCGAGACAAAGAAAATGGGTCAAATCCACATTCAAATGGAGATAATTTTTCTTTAGATTTTGTATTTTTAAAAAAAATAATTATAAATAATATAAAAATTAAAATTAAAATAATAAAAATAATATATATGTATACATAAATTGCTTTATTTAAAAAAAACTTTTTAATTGGAAATTAAATGTACTTATTATACTAATAAAGCAATAAATTCATCAATATATAAAAGTAAATAAAAATAATCATACTACATCTACAAAATGCCAATATCAAGCAGCAGCTTCAAAACCAAAAAAATGGTTTCTTGAAATTAAATTATTTTTAATTCGAAAAAAAGTAACTGTTAAAAAAATTGACCCAATAATTACATGAATTCCATGAAATCCAGTAGTTAAAAAAAATGTAGAACCAAAAATTCCATCAGTTATACAAAATTGAGCTTGAAAATATTCAAATAATTGAAATAATGTAAATAAAAATCCTAATATAACAGTTAATTTTAAAGAAAGTAAAGAATTAAAATAATTTCTATTTATAATTGCATGATGAGTTCATGTCACTGAAATTCCTGATGAAATTAAAATGGTCGAATTTAATAGAGGAATTTCAAAAGGATTAAATGGAACAATTATTTTTGGAGGTCAATTACCTCCAATTTCAATATTAGGGGATAAACTTCTATGAAAAAAAGCTCAAAAAAATGAAATGAAAAAAAAAATTTCAGATAAAATAAAAAGAAGTATTCCTAATTTTAATCCTCGTAATACATAATAAGTATGAAATCCTTGAAGTGAAGCTTCTCGTGAAATATCACGTCATCATTGAAATGAAGATAAAATTAAAATTAAGAATGAAATTAAAATTAAAATTATATTATTATTTGTAAAATAATTTACAAATCCTAAAGTTAATGAAAAAGCTGAAATTGATCTAGTTAAAGGTCAAGGTCTTTTTTCTACTATATGAAATGGATGAAATATCATAAGTTTAAACTTCATTAATATAAAGAGAAATTAAAGTTATAAATACATAACTTTGAATAAAAGCAACAGCAGTTTCTAAAATTAATAATATAACTATAATAATAATTATAAATATAAAAAATTGTATTTCTAATATTATTGAAGACAATAAATGAATAAGTAAATGACCTCTAATCATATTAGCAGTTAAACGAACTGAAAGAGTAATAGGTCGAATTAAATTTCTAACAGTTTCAATTAAAACCATAAAAAATCTTAATATGATTGGAGATCCTAAAGGAACTAAATGAGTTATAATTTTATTAAATTTATTTAAAATTCTAAAAATTATTAAAGAAATTCAAATAGAAAAAGCATAAAATATAGTAAAAATTAAATGTCTTGAAGGAGTAAAAATATAAGGAAATAATCCAAGAAAATTTCTAAATAAAATAATAAATATAACACTAATTAAAAAAATTAAATTTTTCTTTTTATAAATGAAAACATTATTCCTTACTTCGTTAAAAAGTTTTTTAAAAAGAATTTTTCACGAAGTAAGGAATAATGAGGATGTAATTCAAAATGGAAATGGAATTAAACTAATTCAAAAAATTAATGAAAATCAGTTTGATCTGAAATTTATGGAAGTTGAAGGATCAAAAATTGAAAATAAATTATTTATCATTTAAATGTGTTAGAAGGAGTTATAAAAACTAAAATTTTAGTTTTTATATTAAAATTAATTTTTAAATAAAAAATAATAATATTTATTGTAAATATTGAAAAAATTAGAAAAAAAGAAATTAAAATTCAATTTATTGGAAAAAGTTGAGGAATTAAAAATCACAGTGATGTAATTAAAGAATGACATTCTTTTGTTATTTTTTAACTAGATTTTTCATTGAAAGTAAAAATACTATAAATTGGTTTAAGAGACCATTGCTTTAAATTTCAGCCATTCAATGGTTAAAATATAATAAATTTAATAAAATTTTTTATATTGGTTACTTCTATAGAAATTGGTATAAATCTATGATTTGTACCACAAATTTCTGAACATTGGCCAAAAAATAATCCTGGACGATTAGCTATTGTAAAAGTTTGATTTAATCGTCCAGGAATTGCATCTATTTTTATTCCAAGAGAAGGAACTGTTCAGGAATGAATTACATCAGCTGACGTAATTAAAAATTTAATTATTGTATTAAATGGAACTATTAAATTATTATCGGTTTCTAAAAGTCGAAAGGAATTTTTTTCTAATTCTTGTTCAGGCATTAAGAATGAATCAAATTCTTTGTTGAAATCAGAATATTCATAAGACCAGTATCATTGATGTCCAATAATTTTAATTGATGTTTGTGCATGAAAAATTTCATCAGTTAAATAAAGTAGATGAAGAGATGGAATGGCAATAAAAATTAGAGTAACAGCTGGAATTAAAGTTCAAATAATTTCAATTTCTTGACCTTCTATTATTGAACGACTTAAATAAGAATTAGTTATAATATTTATAATTATGTATATAGTAATAATTGTAATTGAAATAATAATTATTATTGAATGGTCATGAAAAAATGCTATTTGTTCTATAATTGGAGAATTTATATCAGGAAATGAAATTTGGGATCAAGTTATCATATGTAATTAATTAGTAATTATTATTAATTATATTATTATTATTATTTAATAATAATATTATTTTGATTAAAAGTATGCTCGGAAGGGGGAAAATTTATTATTCATTCAATGGATGCTGAAGAAGATAATGTTGATAAAATTATTTTTTTTTCAATTAATGAAATTCAAATAATAATAATTATTATTATAACTCCAATTAATGAAATTAAGGAACCAATTGATGAAAAAAAATTTCATTTTGAAAAAAAATCTGGATAATCTGAATATCGTCGTGGTATTCCACTAAGACCTAAAAAATGTTGAGGAAAAAAGGTTATATTTACACCAATAAATGTAATAATAAATTGTCTTTTTGTTATAATTGAATTAAAATTAAAGCCAAATATTAACGGGAATCAATGAATAATTGCACCTATAATTGCAAATACAGCTCCTATTGATAAAACATAATGAAAATGGGCAACTACATAGTATGTATCATGAAGGATAATATCAATTGAGGAATTTGCTAATATAATTCCTGTTAATCCGCCAATTGTAAATAAGAAAATAAAACCTAATCTTCATAAAATTGGAGTATTAAATTTAATATTGGTTCCATGAAGGGTAGCTAATCATCTAAAAATTTTAATTCCTGTTGGAACTGCAATAATTATTGTAGCTGATGTAAAGTAAGCTCGAGTATCTACATCTATTCCAACTGTAAATATATGATGTGCTCATACAATAAAACCTAATAATCCAATAGCTAATATAGCATAAATTATGCCTAAATTTCCAAAAGGTTCTTTTTTTCCAGTATGAAAACAAATAATGTGAGAAATTATACCAAATCCTGGAAGAATTAAAATATATACTTCTGGATGGCCAAAAAATCAAAATAAATGTTGATATAAAATTGGATCTCCACCTCCAGAAGGGTCAAAAAATGAAGTATTAAAATTTCGATCTGTTAATAATATTGTAATAGCACCTGCTAATACAGGCAAAGAAAGAAGGAGAAGAATTGTAGTTGTTAATACAGATCATACAAATAATGGTATACGTTCTATGGTTATACCAATAGAACGTATATTTACAATAGTAGTAATAAAATTAATTGATCCTAAAATTGAAGATGCACCAGCTAAATGTAATGAAAAAATAGCTATATCAACTGAAGGTCCATAATGAGAAAGATTAGATGAAAGAGGTGGATAAACAGTTCATCCAGTTCCAACTCCTGATTCAATTAAAGAAGAATTAATTAATAAACATAATGAAGGAGGGAGAAGTCAAAATCTTATATTATTTATTCGAGGGAAAGCTATATCAGGAGCTCCTAGTATAATAGGAACTAATCAATTTCCAAATCCTCCAATTATAATAGGTATAACTATAAAAAAAATTATAATAAATGCATGAGCTGTCACAATTACATTGTAAATTTGGTCATTTCCAATTAATGTTCCTGGTTGGCCTAATTCTATTCGAATTAAAATTCTTATGGATAAGCCTATAATTCCAGCTCATCTTCCAAAAATTAAATATATAGTTCCAATGTCTTTATGATTTGTAGAATATAATCATCGCGGTAAAATGACTGAATTTTAGGTGATAAATTGTAAATTTATTTATGGAAAAATCCTTTTACTATTTATATTTAAGATTTATTTTAAATAATATTTTTTACTTTGAAGGTAAATAGTTTTAATAACTTAAAATCTTAATTTAAATAATTAAATTAATTGCAAAAATTGTGATTATTATATTTATATTTAAAAGTATATTTTTGTATTTAAATGTATTTTTAAAAAAATTTTTTAAATTAATTGAATTAATAAAAAGAATTGGTCTTATTATTCGAAGATAAATAAAAATATTAATAATAGAAGAAATAATTAAAATTAAAATAATAATGTTGTTGTTATTTATAATAATAATAATGGAGATTATTTTTGCAATAAATCCTAAAAAGGGGGGTATACCCCCCAAAGATAATATTAATATGAAAAATGAAATTTTTTCTAAGAATATTTTTTTATTAAAAAATATTCTATTTGTAAAATTAAATTTATTTTTATTTAAAAGATATGTAATTTTATAAATTAAAAATGAATAAATAATTAAATATGAAATTCAAAAATTTCTTTTTACTAAAATTAGTGAAATTATTCAACCTTGATGAGAAATTGAGGAAAAAATTAAAATCTTTTTAAAAGATTTTAAATTAATTACAAAAATTGATCCAAAAATTGATGAAATTAAAGCAAATAAAATAATAATTTTTATAAAAAATAATGATAAAATGAATAAAGGAATAAATTTTTGAATAGTTAAAATTAGAAATAAAGATTTAAAATCAATTATTTCTCTTAGATGAGTTAATCAAAAATGGAATGGAATAATAGCTAATTTAATTATTAATGAAATTAACAAACATAAATTAAAAAAATATAAATTAAAAATGTTTAAATTTAAAATTCTAATTAAAAATACTGTTGATGAAAATGTTTGAATAATAAAATATGTAATTATACAATTTGAATTATTTTTTTTCTTTGAGTTTATAATAGGAATAAAAGTTAAAAGATTTAATTCTATTATTAATCAATATATAAATCAAGAATTAGATGAAATAGTAATAGAAATTGTTATAATAATAATTCAAATAAGAAAATTTTTAAAAAATATTAATAAAGGAAATATTCATTTTTGGGGTATGAACCCACTAGCTTTAAATTTAGCTTACTTTATT